TTTGCCCTGGGATCAAACAAAATCCCAACCCCAATCCCACCATAGGATATAAACAAAAGCAAATCGACCACTCCAGCATACACGGACCCATCAACGAGACCCCTGACTTGGAAAGACAGCATACTCAACATTATACTACCCGCATCTAAACGAAAAAGCCTCCACAGATTGCGCCCCAGGGCCTGTGGGCGCCTAATACACTGTATACCCATATACTTACAGTATTATATATATATATATATATATATATATATATATATATATATATATGTACTACATATAGTGGTCCCCCCATTACTATTATTATAATATATTATATATATACCTTTCCCCAATATTCCCCGGACTACCCCCATCCATTCACTGCCTAACGCCCCTTCAACTAATTCCCATCCTACAACCTAAACTATTTCCATCCACCCTAGTAACAACCAACACCAAGACACCTAACCACCATACTTCCTCCCCTCAACGCACTACTCACTGCCTTATCCAGCGCCTATATATTAGACTTCCCTCAATTCCTTCTCCCCTTTCTTCCTTACTCCCCATCAGCCCCTCTTCTCCTATTAGAAAAGTAAATCCCCACCTAACATTATAAGTTGTTATTATTATATATATAAGAATAATACCCCCGAGGTCTCCTACAAAAATCACCAAAGGTAAAAAAGCATACCACCTAGAAATACTCCCAACAAACTTCATATAATCACTGGCTGGCCTAACGGCCCCCTCCAACACGAAAAATTGGAATGCTACCTATAAACACTAAACCAACCTAACCACAAGATAAATACCAAAAAAGCAACAACCCCAAACCCAAAAATATAGCTTTAAGGGAAAAAAGCGGAAAATGCAACTTAACAGCTCAACGCGAATCAATCAAGAAACCAATCAATCAGCGCTCTCAACGAAAAAGAGACAAAAACGAAAAATTCGTAAAATAAAGATACGAACAATATAATCACCGTATCATACTATGAGACATCATAAGCCTAGCCAAACTAAACAAACTACGATTCAAACTTAAAGAATAACCCATATAACCACAGGCCAACCCCAACAACCTCACCAAAAGCAAAACAACCGAATTAAACACCCCCAACTCCACAGACACCTCAAAACCACCAACACCCCACCAATTCACCAAAGTACCCAAAAACCCAAGAAGGGATACAAGAACAAAACCCTTAAAATAGCCAAAACTCAAACCACCTAAACCCTTCAACAACAAAAGAGCCAAACGAAAAGAATAAGCATAAGACAAAACAAACCCTAAAATAAGAAGGGGATATAAACTAACCTTGCCCAAGTAGCAAACCTCCGCAAATAAACCATGCTTCCTAAAATAGACTCCCAAAAAAGGAACTCCACAGAGAGACATAATCACCAAACCCCCGAGAAAAACCAAAAAAGAACCAGAATAACGAGAAAGATACACCCCCACCGCACTCTGACTACCGCCAGACAGACACATCAAATCACCTAAAGTAATAAATAAACAACACTTACAAATGCCATGAGTAACAAGTTGTAATAACGCCATCCCCTCCTCTCCGAGAACAAAAAAAATCAAGCATCAAGCAACATTTTTACAAGTCGACAGAGCCACTATCTCCTTCAAATCACCAAAAAACAGAGCCGCAAACCCCCTAATAAACACAGTAATAACTGATACCACAAAAATAGCAAAGGGGGCGCCCTCCGGCAAGCCACTACTAACCGAATAACGAAAAAAAAACCACACTCCCGCCGTAACCAAAGTTGAAGAATGAACCAAACAGCTCACAGGAGTCGGAGCCCGCATCGCCTCCACCAGCCAAGAAATAAATGGATAAGTAGCCCTCTTAGTAAGACCAACCAACAAAAAAAATAAGGCAGCCACAAAATCACACACACCAGTCCAAATCTGAAAATGACCCACCAAGAAAAATAAACCCACATCCCCCAAACGAGAAGCAACCAAAACTATTAAAGAAGCCCGCATACTACGCGATTTAGCATAATATAGAACCAAAATAAAACTGACAAACCCCAAAAACTCCCAAAAGACTAGCGAAGGCATCAAACTATTTGTAAGAACAAGCAAAACCATAACCTCCAAAAACCCAATCATCAAATAATGTAAACCAACAAGATCCCCCTTACCACACCTATAATAATGAAGACAATACCATAATGATACTGCACCACACAAAAGCAACATATACATAAACCCCCACCTCACTTTTGTAAAAAGAAAATCAAAAGAAAAATCCCGAAACATAACCCCCACTACCGAGACTGATCAGCCTCAAGCAGCATAAACACCCTCCATCCAAAATCAAGAAAACCCTAAAAAACACGATATAACAAAGGCCACAATCAAAACACTAACCACCATCCACCTGGTGAGCCGAAGCCCCCTATTGCGGCCGAAACGCAACCTCACCCCCCTCAGTGATTACCAAGCAACCGTCTCTACACAAGGGAACCCAATCCATATTTGATGCTTAAAACCAACCCATTCTATTCTGGCACTTATGTACAAAACAATTAGCAGGCATCTTCCCACCGGAAGAGAGAAATGACTTCAAATCACTCCTAGGACAATCCACCACTCTACCCGCAAGAGGGTACAAACCGTTAGAAGGTCCTAAACCAACCCCATTTAAACTCTGGCACTCTTAATTCCGACTGATAACCTCTCTACTGAACTTACAACCCAGGGTACTCCCATATACTAAGCCGGCACAGAACTAACGGAAAAAAGAATCCTTCTCTCTACCTATCACACTCGACAGCACAAAACCCAGCATTAAAACTATACAAAAAAGACAATAAGTAAAACCCTCAAAATAAGAACACAAATAATGACTATAATCAAAATAACAAGAGTCAAACTTAAACCCGGCACTCATAAAAAGAACCAAAAAAAAGAAGTACGCAGCAGAAAGAAACTCTAATCCACCACCAAGCATGGGCTGGGGTTTAGGACTATGAAGTGAAACAAAAACAAATAACACATATATACCGCCAATGTAGACTAAACTAAACAGCAGCAGATACCAAGTAAACCCCGTAATCAAATATACATAGCCAGAAACACTAAAAGCCCCTAAAAGCAACAAAAAACAATAACTCACTGGATGCGTAACAAACGAGAAAGCCAACAACCTAGTTAGATAAACCCTCATCAAACAGCTCCCTATCAACAACATCCTCAATAACTACTGCAACACCAAGCCCCGGAGCGCCGGGGGGAGTCACCGTAAAGGCTTATAATCCGGAATAACCACCTCCACCACTATAGGCATATATGCATGACCCGCACCACACAATTCCGTACAATAACCAACATATACTCCAACCCGATCCATAAAAAAGATACTTTGATTTATACGCCCCGGGATGGCATCAATCTTCAATTGCAACTCCGGTATTGAGAAAGAATGAATCACATCAGAAGAAGTCACAGCAAGCTGATAAAAATCATAAATATTCAAGCGCAGCGGCTTATCAACAGAATCTATAAAATCCGTCATCACCGAATCATAGCCCCTCTCTAGCCCTGCAACCTCATACCTCCAATATCACTGACGGCCTATCACCTTCACCACTGACTCCACACCAACCGGCAGCTCTTCAGTCACACAAACCAGATTCAAAAGACACAAGTAACCCACCAAGCCGGTGGGAATAAAAGTTCACGCTAGCTCCACCGTATTTTTCTCTTTCCTCGAACTGCTTAACCTCCAATCCCCGGAAATTTGCCAACCCAACATCAAAAAAACCCAAGCAGGAATAAAAGTACACAAAACTAGTAAATAAAGAGTCAAATTATCATAAACCATATTACCGACCACCATCGAACCTCCATAACAGAGAAAATAAACCCCTCCGTCAACTAACGCCCGGTTCCCCCAACGTTACCATGTTACGACTTACCAAAATTAATCATCCTGGTTGACGGGCGGTGTGTACCCCGACTAAATCAAATATTCGATGCATCACTCCCCCTAACTGCACCTACTCCCGAGTCCTCAATCCATATGAGATCTTCACCTCAATATTTTTTATCAAAGTAGCGAATAGACACCACCCCATTAGCAGCACATTGACCTGGCCTAAATCAATAGAAATACACCTAAAGACACTAATCAAAGGTATTAAACCGGACGTACACTAACCCATAACTAGGGGTGGTAAAGATATAAGTGGATCATCTCTTACGCCACACGCTCCCCCGGAAGAGAATCATCGGCTGCCAAATTTTTTTAGTTTAAACTATGAAGTCACAAAGTAATCTCGACTCAATACTAGGGTCTCTAATCCTCTTCTTTTAATAGCCCTCAAAAGAATCTGTGAGAGAATAAAAAAAGAAAGCAAAGATTCTACCCCACCAAATTCAAAATTACTCACAAACCATTTAAACCGATAAGAAGGAAAGGTTAACAGAATAACCGCAGCTGCTGGCACTGTGAATTAACCACCCGCCTTATGCAAGAGCTCACTCGGACTCCCATCCACCAAGTGAAATCCAACCACTAGTCTAACCCAAGACATTAACAATCAAGAAGAAAACAACATATAAACTCACTATGTGGCACCCTCCATAAACCCTTCTATAACCAAAACTAAATTACTTAGAGTGTGGACCAACAAAGATCTCCCGCGCCTTTGCAGAGCACAACATAAAATCACACCCAACATAAACCGTGAACAATCCTCTCGTACTAGAACACAGCCCAAGCAGATAAGAACCGACCTGGCTTACGCCGGTCTTAACTCAGCTCATGGGGAACTATGGTCGAACAGACCCAACGAAAAGGCTGCTGCGCCTTTTCGCTACCCCAAACCAACATCGAGATGGCAACCAAACAAATCAATAGGACCTCTCCTTGTTTCTTACCTAGTTATCCCCGAGGTAACTTATCCCTACAATCCCACAGAGGATCAAAAAATACATGAATCATATACCCCCGCCCCAGGTAAAAAATAAATCCAAGCTCTCGGGGTCTTTCCGTCTTACTCATCATCTTTGGGTTCTGCACCAAAAAACCAATTTCGAAAAAAGCCTCCATCTAGAACAACTACACCCCCCTAATCAAACCTTTCAAACAATCCCTCAATTATAGGGCAACTAATTATGCTACCTTAGCACAGTCAAAATACTGCGGCCATTCACCAAAAGCATCGGGCAGGCACTACCATTAAACCTTAATAATGGAAATGTTTTTAATAAACAGATCGAAGGGATCCGAGAAAAAAGGAGACTAATCAAACTACTTATTCCACCACACTCCTAAAACATAATTAAAAGATTGTAAACCAACAACAAAAGCAACCCATTCAAAAAAGCTAGTTTTAACACACCAGAAAAATCGAGGTACTCTCAACCTATATCCAGCCCAAAACAAAGAACCGCTTCTTACCCCCTCCCTCATATCCAGACAAGAGAGGTACAAACGAAAAGGAAAACAACAAACTAGTTATAGGATAGCACGAACTATTTATCACAACACCCCCCAACTCTAATACCTAACAACCTGTAAGACATTCAGATCAAAGCAGGTTGGAAAGAAATCGCCACCCTTCGAGAAACCCCCTAATAAAAAGAAAACCTCAGTGAATCATGATGCAAAAGGTACAACACCTACCGACAAACCTCAAAACAACAGCCCTCAAGCCAATGGAAACAGCTAAATAAACAGATACGCACCACAGTTTTACAAAAACCGCATTCTACTCTAAACTATATTCCCAGTCATAACCTCTACACCCCCTCCAATCGCCGGCCCCCTCTAGGCATCCAACAAATGGGATAATGTAAATAAGAACTATGTGCCCCAATTGGATTAACCAAAACGTTAAACACAACATGGGCTCCACCCCACAAATGAACTACACGATTACTCACAGCTATCGACTCCCAAACTATATACATAAGAGTAAACCCCCTAAAAACCGAGAATATCCCACCTATACTACACAAAGTATTTATCCACTGAAAACAAGGCTCATATGAACACACCCGACGCGGTAGTCCATAAACGCCTAAAAAATGCATTGGGAAGAAACAAAGATTAAACCCTATCATTGACACACCTCAATGAGCCACTAACAAATACTTGTTAAGGCTAAACCCGGTAAACACAGGCCACCACCAAATCATTGATATAACAACAGTACTAAAAGATCCCAAGGATAAAACATAATGAAAGTGGGCAATAACGAATCATGTATCATGAAAAAGAGCATCAATCACAGAGGCAGAAAGAACTATCCCAGTAACCCCACCTATAGTAAAAAGCACTATAAATCCGATTATCCACCACATAATCGGATCCCAAAGACGATCTCGAGTACCGGCAAGCATGTATAATCAAGAAAAAACCTTTATCCCTGTAGGTACACCAATGATCATAGTAACTGAACTAAAAAAAATAGCAGTCCCTAAATCTAATCCTACAGTAAACATATGATGAGCTCAAACCACACTACCCAAACAAACTATAGCAAACATGGCTAACACCAAACCACCATAACCAAATAGGGAATCTTTCCCTGTTAGAGTCGTACAAACATGACTAATCATTCCAAACCCCGGCAATATTAACACATACACCTCCGGATGACCAAAAAACCAAAACATATGCTGAAATAACACAGGATCACCCCCACCGGATGGATCAAAAAACACAGTACCAAAATTACGATCAAAAAGAAGCATGGTTATAGCAGCCGCCAAAACAGGCAATGTACCCAACAACAAAAAAGAAGTAAATAGATAAGCCCAAATTATGATAGAATGACGCTCCAAAACCCGCTTATCCATGGCAGACCAAATAGTACAGATAAAATTCAAAGACCCAAAAAGACTAGACAATCCAGCCAAATGAAGAGAAAACATCAAAAAATCAACTCCCCACCCCCTATAATCACCAGAAGACAGGGGAGGATAAAAAGTTCACCCAACTCCAGCCCCACCATACATTCTCAACCTAAAGCATAAAGCCGAAGGAACCAATAACCACACACTTAAAGCTTTCAAACGGGGTAAATTTAAATCCGACAAACCCAGCAACAGAGGCAACAAATATTTACCAAAACCCCCTATTAAAACCGGCATTAAGAAAAAAAAAATCATGGCAACCCCATGACTAGTAGCAACGTAATTATATACATCGGGAGAAACAACATTAAAATAGGGATCAAAATAATTTATCCGTATAAGAAACCTCAACCTCAATCCTGTAAACCCGCCTCACACACCCAAAATCATATAAATAATACCAATACGCTTATGATCCATAGTAAAAAGCCATATCGCAGACACGCGCAACAAACGACAAATCATCATCACCCCCTGTTTTGAAGACAGATAGTCTTAACTTAACCTAGATTGTTAAATCACCCCCCCCCTAGGAGACCGAACACCACACGGAATTCAAACCATCGTTAGCAGCGATAATACTATAGCCCCCAGCTAATACCCCCAACTCACATAACCCTTATTCACTTCTACACTAAACCCAATAAACAAAACAAAGAGAAAAAACACATAATACGGATAATTCTTAAACAACAATCCCTGAAAAGGCATTTTCAGCAACAAAGAAATCTCCAAATCAAAAATAACAAAAAATACCAAAAGAAAAAAATAGGTGTACCTGAAATAGTTTTCCACCACCCCCTGAGACATAAACCCGCACTCAAACCCACTAACCCAGGAACGAAAACCACTAACGAACCCCCATTGCGAATTCCAAAAAAACCCATGAAAAACTGAAATCAAAGAAAACAAAACCATAAATACAACCAAACAAGCCAGAAGAGAACGCACCTTTGTAGAGTCAATGGACATCGCCAGAGTAAGAATCTAGAGCTTTGATAATTAAGCTATCTACAACACTAACTATAACCAATTGTCAATACCGACGGAGATAAAATCCCACAACCACTATATCACAGTAGCCTGCATAGCAGCCCTATCAGTCAATCAGCCCAATAAAGAGACCTCAGACTCCCAAAGCCCACATCCTACTTAGACTACTGAATTGAAAACGTTTGGGGGCCGCAAAGAGCCTTCTCAAGGTTAACAGCCTAGCGATTTAACCAGCGTAATCTACCCACACCCGCCCTAAACCACGACAAATACAGAACAAACCAACAATAAAATCGAATACTTTCACATAAACTCAACAAAAAAATCATAACGGATACGAGGTAGCGTAGCACGAGCCCAAATAAAAAAAAGCACGTGGAATAAACCAACCCATACAACAAACCCGCCCCCAAAAAACACAACCGCTCCCAACCAAGAAAAAATGAACATAATCAAATACTCACACGCAAAGAGACAAGTAAAAGGAACATTGCAATACTCAGTCCTCAAGCCGCTAACTAACTCTCTCTCCGCCTCCGCGTAATCCAAAGGGGTACGGTTACACTCACAAAGTATACCCACGAGCCACAAAAAATAACACACAGGTAAAACAAGAAACAAGCCCCAAAAATCCCTCAAAAATACAAAAGGACTATAACTACCGCAAACAAGAGCACAGATTACAACAATACACATAAAGCAAGCCTCAAAGGTAACAGAACCAAAGGCAGAACGCACACAGCTTACTAGAGCAAACTTTTTATAAGAACCTCAACCCACCCTCAAAACACTATAACCAGTCAACCTGGTTACTAAAAGCAACCAGAGAAGTAACACAGAATCACACCCGCCATCGTGGGACAAACAAAACATCAGACAATAACAACAAGCTAAAAAAACCAACAAGATTACACCTAACCAGCCGAATCACCTACGCACTTGAAATAAACTAACCTTAAACTTCACAACCAACTTGAGTAAATCCGCAAATCTCTGGAATAAACCAAGAAACCCAACCTTATTAGGCCCCTTACGGATCTGCATATAACCCAGAATCTTACGCTCCCCCAATATAAAAAAAGCTACAAAAAGCATTATAATCACAAAGGCTAAGAACCTACTAAAAAGAATATAAACCCCAGACAACAAAACAAACACTACCCCCGATCTAGCCATAAACATGACCTCCTTTAGTACGACAAACTATTATTCATATAAACTAAGAACGGAACTATCAACGATAGAAATATTCACCGGATACTTGCAGAGCACCCATCTTAACTTAAACTATATCGTCTCAGGCAAACCTACCAAGTGACAATAGGATAAACATCCGCCTTCTACGTGTAAAATAGACATTCTATACTGAACTACCTCGCCCCGACAAACTAAAAGGAAACACAAGCACCCCACTCCGCCCGAGGAACACTGGTCCCTACTAAATACTTAACTAAGTAAAACTGCTCAGAAATATTACAAAAGGCCCACGCCAAAAAAACTATCAACCCACATGAATATATACAAAAACAAACAAAAAGCTTATAAAAAATAACCAAAGAGCCGGGGAAAGAAACCAACACAGAAATAAGAAAAAAATAAGACCCGAACCGCAACATGCTCCCATCCTCAAGCCGACTCAACAACAAAATCACGACAGTAGCCCACAAAAGGTAAAATAAGAAAACATACATAAGCAAATCAGGAGAAAGCTCAACGGACATCACAACAAAAGACGCACTTGAGCTAATCATTGAATGACTTCAATAATAAACCCATCTGTAAGTATATAACCAGAAAAAAAAACCAACAAAGATAAGAGTCAAAAAACAACAAACCTCAACCAGCATTAAACCCCAACCACCGCTTAAAAAAAATCTAAAGAAAAGAAAAGACCTCTTTAATATAGTTGAAACCCCCCAAACAACCAACCAGTTAGAATAAACCAAAACAATATAAACCCACCCTAAAAAGGGGAAAAGACCAAACTTCAATAATAAACCAACAACAAGCATGGATACAAAATCATCTAACAGCAAACCAGAAACAATCAACGAGGACGAAACCCCTGATACTACAATATACCTAAATAGGCTAACCAACACACCCCTATTTGAATCAAGAAAAAAAAATGGAATCAACCTCAAAGAAGCTAACTCAAGAAATAGTCAAAACATCAGGAGTTTATCCCTAATGAATAAAGAAACCGAAAACCCCACCAAACAAACAAAACCAAAAACACCTAAAAACACCCCCCGCATCGCCTACCCCACAATAACCCGAGAACCCTAATGATCCTCAGAGAAAGACAAAATTCTATAAACTATAAACCAATGCACCACCGCAACAAAGATCTCATAAAAAAACAGCAAGATCAAAAATAAGACCACCCAGCTATTAAACAAACTCAACACGCCCAGGGCATAACCACCCAAAGCACCGGCCGATAATTTAACAAAAGGACGCATCATTAAGACCACCGGGCGAACAACATAACTTAGAGTCTCGGCCAAACAAACAAACGGAGCTATCCAAAGAGGCGTGCCCAAAGGAATAAAACAGGAAAAAAAACCGCTTAAACCGCCACCTAGCACACGAGAGAGAAAAAGCCTACTAAACAACGGGCACACAATAAAAAAAATGAACAAAACAAAACCACCCATGCCATAAACATAGGGTAAACGCAACCTTAAAAACCCCCAAAATAGCACAAATAAAGACAAACGACAAAGAAAACTATTCAACCCACCACTAAACACAAAGGAAAAACAATCAAACGCTGCGGATAAACGAGAAACAAACATAGGAGAAAACGATAAAACGTATTATGTGAGCATGAACCACACAGTTTAACAACTTAACTTACCTCTCCTCCCACCACACCTAGGTATCTCCAGCTCTTCAAACTAGTGCTTTCATCTATATTAAGCTAGAAGGGACAACAAGATTTACAGCTAACATCAAATTACCCCCACAACCAAAACGTAGAATGCTGATTACACCAAACTGTAATAGCCTAAACAATTAAAAACAAAACAAACCTCCACAAAATCAAGAACCCCATAGAAATAATACCTGAAAACACATAACGACCTCTATATCTTACATCCCAATGCCGACTTAAAACAGTACCCATCAAAAATAAAGGGACCAGGCCACCCAAAAATAAATACATAAACAAAACCGCCCCAAACATCACTTTCTTAGAAAAAGCCTCTCCTAAAAATTGAACCTCACAAAAAAATTGAACCGTTCCGGGGAGCGAACAAACAGTACAAAGACAAAGACAAGCCAACACACGTAAAAACAAACTACCAGACACCGCCCTCTTTAATAAAAAAAGATTACGGGTCCCGGAAATCTCATAAGATAGCCAAAGAAACAAAAAAGTTAAACCCGCCGAAATACCGTGACCTAAACAATAGACAAACGAGACCCCCCCCAACAAATAGCCCCCAACACACAAACACCCCGCAGCAATCAAAATATGACACAATCTTAAAAACGCAAGCCAACGCTTACCATCTAACTCCCGAGAAGCCCTAAAGAAAAAAAGAAAGGACAGGAAAATACATAAAAGTACATAACCAGAAGAAAAAACTAAATCGGGTAGAATCGCACTACAAAAACGACAAACCCCCAAAATTCCTAACTTCATAATATAACCCCTTAAACAAACAGAAACAGGACTCCTAGCCTCTGCATGAACTATAGGCAATCAAACATGAAACGGAAACAAAGGAATCTTCGTTATAAACATAACCGAAAGAACTACACCGATTACTAAACCAACCCCATTCATTGGCCCCCAAACACGCAAATCAAAACTACCAGCACTCAAAGATAAATAAAAAAAGCAAAGTAACATAGGAAGACTAGTAAAAATCACATACCCCAAAAAATATCAAGAAGCAACATAACGCTCAGAATAAGGAGACTCAAGAACCAACAAAACCAGAAGAGGTACTATTGRCATCTCATAAAACACCCAAAATCAAAGCGCGTTAATACAACAGTAACACAATAGAGAAAAAATTAAACTTAATCCGATCATAACACCAGAAACAAATTTAATCCCGCCTCACCAAAAGAGGAGGGAAATACACAGAAGAGCAGACAATAAAACAAGATATAATCTAATAGCATCAAAACAGAAAACACCCCCAAAGGCCAGACTAACAGCCCGTAAGCCTAAACCCTGCAAAAAAAGCACATGAACAACCACAACCCATAACAAACTTACAAACACAAAACCTACCAACCCACTATATCAATCAACTCGCTTGAATCTCATAACCGCGTTAACACAACCAACCCTAGCATTACCTCAACAGTGAAAATCACCATTAAAGCTATAAAAAAAACGTAAGCCTCGCCCCGCTGAGATAACATAGTAATAAATAAAAGCAAAACATTAAGTTTCTCAACAACAATCAAGCAGTTTAACAAACGAGAAACAGATAAAAAAAACCTACACAGTATAATCATAACCCCCAATATTAACAGCAACCGAGGCATCTAACCTAATCAAAAACCCGCAAAGGCAACAACCCGCCTGAATAAGGAACAAGCCACAGCCCCTTAAACCCCATTAAAAAAAAGATAATCAGCGCAGACGAAGCCTTCCTTATAAGCACGAAAGGGAACTCGGGATGACAAGCCCCTAAATAACTCAAAAGGAAAAATACAGAACAGCAAGACCAAAAAACAAGCTGACGACCCGCACTATACACGCACGATCCATTAAAGGTGGGCAATCACACAAGAAAAAGAAAAACTATAACCAAAACCAAACCACCAACCTTCGACTCCACAGAACGAAGCATCGCATAAAAAGCCAAAAAGTACCACTCCGGCTTAATAGATACGGGAGTAACCATAGGATCCGCTTGAATATAACTCTCCACATCCAATACACAGTCGGGAGAAACTAACAACAACCCGCCCAACAAAAACAACAGAAAAACGAGAACTAACCCATCCTTCACGGTAAAATATGAGTGAAACAAAACCACATCACTATAACCGCCGGAAACAGACAACGGATTATTAGAACCAGACCTATGTAGATAAAAAAGGTGAACCACCCTGAAACCGATAATCACAAACGCCAGACACACATGAGCCGAAAAAACACGAACCAACGTAACATTAGTTACACCAAAACCACCCACAATAAAACTATACAGTTGGCCACCCACCACAGGAACGCTCTGTAGTATAGAAGTCAAAACCGTAGCAGCCCAATAAGACATCTGGTGCCAAGGAAGAATATAACCCAGAAACGCCTCCACCATCATCAAAATATACAAAACAAACCCTACATTCCACACCCCTAACTTAGAGTACCTCGAATAATAAAACGAACGTCCCATATGCACCAAAAACAGAACAAAAATGAAAGTCACACCTCAAACATGTAGATAACGAACAAACCAAACAAACAAATCTTCCCCCACAAACCCTAAAACACAACTAAACCTCATCCTAGCATCAGCAACATACAAAAGTGACAAAATCACACCGGACACCACCTGCAAAACTAAAAAAACTCTAATCATAAACCCCCCACACCAAAAATAACTTAAAGACAAATTTGTAGGAAGATCAACCACATTAGCCCGAACTATAGACAACATCAAACGAATTCCCCCATCAAACCAGATTCTCCGACACCACAAATCGACAGTTTACTAATAATAACCTATAGAAGAAATAAAATAGCAAAAACATCCCACCACCGGCTAAAACAACCCCCAACCGTAAAACTAATTATAATAAATTAGTAGGTAAACCCACAACCACACATAATCCACAAAATGCCAATATCAAACAACCAGCCTACTATAATAATACTGCTCCTCAGGCCCGATAATCAACAAAAATAACATAGCCAACAAACCCACCACGACATGAGTAAAATGAAGACCCACAGTAAGGTACGAAGCTCTAAAATAGGAACAATACAGAGAATCAGTTCCCGAACCATAGAACTCACACACTTGAACTAAAACAAAAAGAGCCCCCAAAAGCATAGTCAAATAAAGAAACCAGCGGCCTAAATTTAACCCATAACAATGATGATAAACAGTCATCGTCACAGAAGAAGTCAACAGCAAAAAGCATGACACAAAAGGAAATTCAAAACCGTCAGCCAATACACCAGTCCCAGACTCCTCTCCTCACATCACCCCCGCAAACAACCTACCAAAAAGAAGAGCCTCCCCCCTTATAAATAACCAAAAAGCAGAAGTATGCCGCTGCAAACGTTGCAACACCACCTCCCGAATCACCAAAACAACAACAAAACAGCTTAAAACAAAAAAGACCAACGGTCACATCACAAACCAATAGAAAAAATTCACAATCCCCATAAATATCACCCACGCCGCCTGAAACGGTAATCAACTCAT